CTCTAGAAAAACAAGCGGGATCTCTTGTTCTAGATGTGCTTGAAAAAAGAATCAGATTATGCAATGATGAAAATGAAGAAGAATATTTACCAAAAATGTACGATCCTTTTTTGAACGGACCATATCGCGTAAAAATAAAAAAATTATATTCACGTTCAATCAGGGATAATTTAAGCACTTCTAGTGATAATTTAATCACTTCTACAGATACAGGGGAGCCCATAGAAATAGTTTGGATAAATAATATTCATGGTCTACTTCCGAATGATTCAAAAAACCAAGAATTTGAACATCAAAAGAATAAGAATAGGTTTGATGGAGAATCATTATCGACATATATTGGTCATTCCTTAACCTCAATTGGTGAAGTATCTTTGGAATCCCCACCCAGCTTTAATTTGAATAAAATTTATTTATTGGCGGAACAAAGAAGAATTGATTCAGAAAATCAAGCAAAATGTTTGAAATTGGTATTCGATGTAGTTACAGCTGAGCAAAATGATCAAACAATTCGAAATAAAAATAATCAATTTCCTGGAATAGAAGAAATCGGAAAAAAGGTTCCTCGATGGTCATACAAACTAACCGATGCTTTAGAAGAGGAAGAGGAAGAGGAAGAGGAAGAGGAAGAGGAAGAGGAAGAGGAAGAGGAAGAAAATGAAAAAGAGTCAACGAAAGATCATGGAATTCGTTCAAGAAAAGCCAAACGTGTCGTAATTTATACTGATAGGGATCAGGATACCGATCCTATTAGTAGTACTAGTAATAGTGATCAAGATGGAGACGAGGTGGCTTTGATACGTTACTCGCAACAATCGGATTTTCGCCGGTCTCTAATCAAAGGATCCATACGTGCTCAAAGACGTAAAACAGTGACTTGGGAAATGTTTCAAGCAAATGTACATTCGCCACTTTTTTTGGATCAAATAGAAAAAACTTTTTTTTTCTCTTTTGATATCTACGAAATGATGAACCTCGTTTTTAGGAGTTGGGTGGGTAGAGAATCGGAATTCCAAATTTCTGATTCTGAGGAGGAAAAGGAAAGGGAGAAAAAAAACAAGGAAAAAAAAGAGGAAGATGAACGTATAGCAATATCAGAAACTTGGGATACCATTATAGTTGCTCAAATAATAAGGGGTTCGATGTTAGTAACCCAATCGATTCTTAGAAAATACATTGTATTGCCTTCACTGATAATAGCTAAAAATATTGGACGTATGTTATTATTGCAATTCCCAGAGTGGTACGAGGATTTAAAGGATTGGAATAGAGAAATGCATATTAAATGCACCTATAATGGTGTTCAATTATCAGAAACAGAATTTCCAAAGGATTGGTTAAGAGATGGTATTCAGATAAAAATTTTATTTCCTTTCCGTCTGAAACCTTGGCGAAAATCTAAGGTACGATCTCAGCATGGAGATACAGTGAAAAAAAAAAAAGGAAAAAAAGACAATTTTTGTTTTTTAACAATCTGGGGAAAGGAAACTGACCTTCTCTTTGGTTCTCCTATAAAACGCTCTTCCTTTTTTAAACCTTTTTTGAAAGAAGTCAAAAAAAAATTTAGAAAAGTGGAAAAGATCTTTTTTCTAGTTCTAAGATTTTCTAAAAAAAAAATCAAAGGGTTTTTAAAGATCTCAAAAGAAAAAACAGGATGGGTTACCAAACTAGTTCTAGTTATAAAACGACTAATGAAAGAACTTAAAAAAATAAACCCAATTTTCTTCTTTGAATTCGGAAAAGTAAAAATAGATGAATCGAGTGAAAATGGAAAAGATTCGACAATCAATAATAAGATTACTCACGAATCAACCATTCGAATTCCATCCATGAATTGGACAAATTATTCACTCATAGAAAAAAAAATAAAGGATCTTGCTGATAGGACAACCACAATCAGGAATCAAATAGAACAAAGCACAAAAGACAAGAAAAAAAGAGTTCTAACTCCAGATATAACTATTAGCCCTAACAAGATAAATTGTTATGATAAAAAATCGGAAGTGCGGAAACATATTTGGCAAAGATTCAAAAGAAAAAGTACCCGATTAATACGTAAATTACACTACTTTCTAAAATCTTTCATTGAAAGAATATACATCGATATCTTTCTATGTACCATTAACATTCCCAGGATCAATGCACAACTTTTCCTTGAAGCAACAAAAAAAATGATCAATAAATCCATTTACAATGATGAAACAAATCAAGAAGGAATTGATATTGATCAAACAAATAAAAACACAATTGACTTCATTTCGACTATGAAAAAGTCGCTTTATAATACTAATATTAGTAATAATATTAGTAATAATAATTTCAATATTTATTGTGACTTATCTTCTTTGTCCCAAGCATATGTATTTTACACATTATCACAAACCCACGTTAATAATAAGTATTACTTGAAATCTGTACTTCAATATCACGGAACTTCTCTTTTTCTTAAAGATAGAATAAAGGATTTTTGTGTAACACGAGGAATATTTGATTCCAAATCAAAGCATAAGAAAATGCAAAAGTCTGGAATGAATGAATGGAAAAACTGGTTAAAGGGTCATTATCAATACAATTTATCTCAGACTAAATGGTCTCTATTAGTACCGCAAAAATGGCGAAATAGAGTCAATCAATGCCGTACAATTCAAAAAAAAGACTCAAAAATCTTGGATTCATATAAAAAAGAAAAAGACCCATTAATTTTAATTAATTATGTGAAACAAAATGATTATGGAGTAGATTCATTGACGAGTAAAAAAGAAAAATTAAAAAAAAACTACAGATATTCTTTTTTATCACATAAATATATGAATTATGAGGATAGGGGGGACTCATATATTTATAAATCGCCATTACAAGTAAACAAAGACCAAAAAATGTCACATAATTTCAATACACAGAAAACACGTAAACCCGAATCATTTTATGTACGAGTAGATATAAATATTAGTGATTATCTAGCAGAAGAATCTATTTATAGGGAAAAATGCTTTGATAGAAAATATTTTGATTGTATAATTCTCCATTTTTTTCTTAGGAAAAATAGCGATATTGATACCTGGACCAATATGCATATTGGTACCAAGATTAATCAAAATACTAAAGCTAGAACTAATAATTATAAAAAATATTATAGTAAAGATATTTATTCTCTCGCGATTTATCAAAAAAGAAAACCATCTAATAATAATAATAATCAAAAACTTTTTGATTGGATGGGAATGAATCAAAAAAGGCTATATCGTACCATATCAAATCTTGAATCTCGGTTCTTACCAGAACCAGAATTGGGGCTACTTTATAATGCATATAAGATTAAACCATGGACCATACCTATCAAATTTCTTCTTTTAAATTTTCATAGAAATGAAAATAGTAGTCAAAATAAAAACATCAAGGGAAATCAAAAAAAGGATCTTCATCTACCATCTAATAAAAAAGAATATCTTGAATTAGAGGATCGGAACCGACAAAAAAAAAAACAACAGCTGGGTCAAGCAGATCTTGGATTAGATACACAAAACCAAAAGAAAAAAAAAGATGTTGAAAAAAATGACACAGGATCAGACATTAAAAAACGTAGAAAGAAAAAACAATTCAAGAGTGACAAGGAAGCAGAACTGGATTTATTCCTGAAAAAATATTTCCTTTTTCAATTAAGATGGGATGATCCCTTGAATCAAAAAATGCTCAATAATATCAAGGTATATTGTCTCCTACTCAGACTGATAAATCCAAGGAAAATTGCTATATCCTCGATTCAAAGAGGTGAGATGCGTATAGATGTAATGTTCATGCAGAGGGGTCTTACAGAATTGATAAAAGAGGGAATATTTATTATTGAACCGGTTCGTCTATCTATAAAATGGAATGAACAATTTATTATATATCAAACCATAAGGGTTTCATTGGTTGATAAGAGTAAGCAACAAACTAATAGAAGATGCATAAAAAACAAATATGTTGTTGAGAAGAATCGTTTTGATAAATCCATTGCACAACATAGCAGTATGCTTGTGAATGGAAACAAAAACAATTATGATTTCCTTGTTCCTGAAAATATTCTATCTACTAGACGTCGCAGAGAGTTGAGAATTCGAATTTGTTTCAATTCCTGGGGGGGGGGTGTTGCGGATGTGGATGGAAATCCAACATTTTACAATGAAAATAACGTAAGGAACTGTGGACAGTTTTTGAATGAGGACAAGCATATTAATACTGATATAAATCATTTAATTAAATTCAAATTGTTTCTTTGGCCCAATTATCGATTAGAGGATTTAGCTTGTATGAATCGATATTGGTTTGATACCAATAATGGCAGTCGTTTCAGTATGTCAAGGATACAGATGTATCCACAATTTAGAATTAATTAGGGTATATTTACTCTATAATAAATATATAAATATATAATATGGCGCGCGCGCTATTTGGTATATGAAAGCCGAAAGATGTACACATATGTTGTGTTACATTATGATACATGATACTGAATTTAATGTCTTATCAACTGAATATAGAAATGAATCAGCAAAATCTTCTTAGGTACAATACAAATGAATCATTCTCCTTGGTGAGTGCATAAATATAGAATAGAAATGTATTATACCTTTCTATCCAAATCGAATTAATAAATAACAATCCAAAAATACAAAATTGGATTTGGATAGAAAAAGTAGTATAAAACTAAATCACAACTTTTGGATTAAAAAAAATGACTGGCATTATTATTTTTCCTGATCAGTAAATAATAAAAAAAGAAAATATAATATAAGAGAATTCTTTTATGGTTAAAAATACATTTATCTCAGTTAGTCCACAAGAAGAAAAAGAAGAAAACAAGGGATCTGTCGAATTTCAAGTATTCAATTTCACCAATAAGATACGGAGACTTACTTCACATTTGGAATTACACAAAAAAGATTTTTTATCTCAAAGAGGTCTGCGAAAAATTCTAGGAAAACGTCAACGGCTGCTGGCTTATTTGTCAAAGAAAAATAGAGTACGTTATAAGAAATTAATTGACCAGTTGGACATTCGGGAGCCAAAAACTCATCAATTTTAAGATAAGATTCGTTTAAATTCATTTTTTTTTTATTAGATTTTTGATTTTGATAAACCTCGTTTTGATAAATTTCATGGAATAACGAATCAGGGAAAAAAAAGATATGACTGTACCATCTACAAGAAAAGATCTCATGATAGTCAATATGGGTCCTCACCACCCATCAATGCATGGTGTTCTTCGACTGATCGTTACTCTCGATGGTGAAGATGTTATTGACTGTGAACCCATACTGGGTTATTTACACAGAGGAATGGAAAAAATTGCAGAAAACCGAACAATTGTACAATATCTGCCTTATGTAACACGTTGGGATTATCTAGCTACTATGTTCACAGAAGCAATAACAGTAAATGCACCGGAACAATTGGGAAATATTCAAGTACCTCAAAGAGCCAGCTATATCAGAGTCATTATGCTAGAGCTGAGTCGTATAGCTTCTCATTTGTTATGGCTTGGCCCTTTTATGGCAGATATTGGTGCGCAGACTCCCTTTTTCTATATTTTCAGAGAGAGGGAATTGATATATGATCTATTTGAAGCTGCCACAGGTATGCGAATGATGCATAATTATTTCCGTATCGGAGGAGTAGCTGCTGATTTACCTTATGGCTGGATAGATAAATGTTTGGATTTCTGCGATTATTCTTTAAAAGGAGTTGCGGAATATCAAAAACTTATTACGCGGAATCCCATTTTTTTGAAACGAGTTGAAGGAGTAGGCATTATTGGGGGAGAGGAAGCAATAAATTGGGGCTTATCAGGACCAATGTTACGAGCTTCCGGAATCCAATGGGATCTTCGTAAAGTTGACCATTATGAGTGTTACAATGAATTCGATTGGGAAGCCCAATGGCAAAAAGAAGGAGATTCGTTAGCTCGTTATTTAGTACGAATCAGTGAAATGACTGAATCCATAAAAATTATTCAACAGGCTCTGGAAGGAATTCCCGGAGGACCCTATGAGAATTTAGAAGTCCGACGCTTTGATAGAGCAAAAGATTCCGAATGGAATGATTTTGAATATAGGTTCATTAGTAAAAAGCCTTCACCCAATTTTGAATTGTCGAAACAAGAACTTTATGTGAGAGTAGAAGCCCCAAAAGGAGAATTAGGAATTTTTCTGATAGGAGATCAGAGTGTTTTCCCTTGGAGATGGAAAATTCGTCCGCCCGGTTTTATCAATTTGCAAATTCTTCCTCAGCTAGTTAAAAGAATGAAATTGGCTGATATTATGACGATACTAGGTAGTATAGATATCATTATGGGGGAAGTTGATCGTTGAAATGATAATTGATACAACAGAAGTACAAACTATCAATTCTTTTTCTGGATCGGAATTCTTAAAAGAGGTCTATGAACTTATATGGCTCTTTGTCCCTATTTTTATCCTGATATTTGGAATCATAATGGGTGTGCTAGTAATTGTGTGGTTAGAAAGAGAAATATCTGCAGGGATACAACAACGTATTGGGCCTGAATACGCCGGTCCATTAGGAATTCTTCAAGCTCTCGCGGATGGAACAAAACTACTTTTTAAAGAGGATCTCCTACCATCTAGAGGAGATATTCGTTTATTCAGTGTCGGACCGGCTATAGCGGTCATATCAATTCTACTAAGTTATTTAGTAATTCCTTTTGGATATCGCCTTGTTTTAGCTGATCTTAGTATAGGTGTTTCTTTATGGATCGCCATTTCAAGTATTGCTCCTATTGGACTTCTTATGTCAGGATATGGATCAAATAATAAATATTCCTTTTCAGGTGGTCTACGAGCTGCCGCTCAATCTATTAGCTATGAAATACCATTAACTCCATGTGTGTTATCACTATCTCTACGTGTGATTCGTTAGAACATGAACTTTTACCGCTTTCTTTCTAGGAAAGAAGTTGAATGTATTGAATAGATCTATTCATTTTTTTTATTCATCATTCAAGTCGATGAGTTAAACCAGATAGTTATATGAGTGAAACAAAACAGCTTCTAAATTCGCAGTTAAGAAAGAAGATTAAATCTCATTCCCTATGTACAAGAGTAAGGTGGAAGTAACCATAAATAGTGTAAACTGTTTACCCCAAGCCAAGGTTGAGATTATTTAATTAGTCATCATGTCTTGAAGCGGGTGCAAAAGATCAACTGTATGGAGTTTTGACTAGAGTCTTGTATGTATTACCATATGGGGGATCAATCAAAAATGAGTGGACGGGTAGGAACACCAAGATACACCAAGGATTTGTCATAGAGATAATGTAAGGTCTCAAAAGAGGTATTTACGCATAAAACGAATCAAAGTAAGGGCTTTAAGTTGGTAGAAATGATCAAGCAGTACTTCCCTACGATTCCGATCTAGAGTATGCTCCTATTCACTGATTAAAGAAATGACTATCAAGTAACGAATTAATCCTTTTTTTTTTTAGAGTACCCTATTTCCTCTGAGAAACAAGAACAGGAACAAAAAAGAAAAAAGAAATAGAATGCAATTGAAATGCAATATAATTAAAATGCAATATGCAATATATATATATGGAATATAATGAAGAAAAAAAAATGCATAATAAAAAATCTTTATTTATTCTTTCTTTACCCCATATACATATGAAACTCGTCATAATGATTCATGAACTAGTTTCTAATTCTTTTTCATAAAAAAAAAGTATGGGTCGAACTTTCTATTGATACAATGAGTATTTCATTGAAGGAATAAGTTATTACTGAACAAAGAAAAAAGATAATTTTTTTTTTAGGGAATGAGATCAATTCGGAAGCACTTTTTTTATTCTAGCAGACAGAATTCCATCGGTCTAATTTTGGACTCTCTAATCTATCTTTATTCTATCTATCTATCCCCCAATAGACATTAAGTTAATGTTAATGTCGAATTAGTCCTTACATTTATTTATGGCCATAGAGGAGCCGTATGAAGCTGAGGTTTCATGTATGGTTCTGGAATAGCGATGGAAACAGTGATGTTATCATCGACTATAATTATCTAACAGTTCAAGTACAGTTGATATAGTTGAGGCACAGTCAAAATATGGTTTTTGGGGGTGGAATCTGTGGCGTCAACCTATAGGGTTTATAGTTTTTCTAATTTCTTCTCTAGCAGAATGTGAGAGATTACCCTTTGATTTACCAGAAGCGGAGGAGGAATTAGTAGCAGGTTATCAAACCGAATATTCAGGTATCAAATACGGTTTATTTTATGTTGCTTCTTACCTAAATTTATTAGTTTCTTCATTATTTGTAACAGTTCTTTACTTAGGCGGGTGGAATTTATCTATTCCGTACATATTTATTCCTGAACTTTTCGGAATAAATAAAATGGGTGGAGTCTTTGGAATAACAATTGGTATCTTTATTACATTAGCTAAAGCTTATTTGTTCCTGTTTATTCCTATCACAACAAGATGGACTTTACCTAGGATGAGAATGGACCAATTATTAAATCTTGGATGGAAATTTCTTTTACCTATTTCTCTAGGAAATCTATTATTGACAACTTCTTCCCAACTAGTTTCACTATAAATAAAAGAATACGATAACGATATTATGGATTCATAACCTCTCTCAAATAAGAGAAAGAAACATCAACTTATTAATTTCATGGATATCTACGATATGTTCCCTATGGTGACTGGATTCATGAATTATGGTCAACAAACAGTACGAGCTGCAAGGTACATTGGTCAAGGTTTCATGATTACCTTATCCCACACAAATCGTTTACCTGTAACTATTCAATATCCTTATGAAAAATCAATCACATCAGAGCGTTTCCGTGGTCGAATCCACTTTGAATTCGATAAATGTATTGCTTGTGAAGTATGTGTTCGTGTATGCCCTATAGATCTACCCGTTGTAGATTGGAGATTGGAAACAGATATTAAAAAGAAACAATTGCTTAATTATAGTATTGATTTTGGAGTCTGTATATTTTGTGGTAACTGTGTCGAGTATTGTCCAACAAACTGTTTATCAATGACTGAAGAATATGAACTTTCCGCTTATGATCGTCACGAATTGAACTATAATCAAATTGCTTTGGGTCGGTTGCCAATCTCAGTAATTGGAGATTACACAATTCAAACAATTATGAATTCGACTCAAATCAAAATAGACAAGGATAAACCCCTTGATTCAAGAACGATTACCAATTACTAAGTAATAAGTAAGATTCTTTTTTGATATAAGAAATCCAAGCTTCTTTCATTTTTGTTGGCCAATAACTACAAATCATAATTATTGATTGTTGAGAATTATTGTTTGATTTAAATTCATAATTCATAATATATTTTTTAAATTTATATATTCGTTATGATTTCGAAATATACAATTTCAACTACTATATACTATAATCTTTCGAATAAAAAATAAAAAAGCGGGATCAGTCTAATATCTAATAATTGTATCTACATTAATCCACCCTACATTAAAATTAAATTCAATTAGGAACGTATCATATACAAGAGAAAACAAATAGGGTAACCTTTTTCCTGGACTATTCAATAAAGTCATGAAATATTTCGACTTATTTATTTCTCATTTTATACATAATGGATTTAACTGGACCAATACATGATATTCTTGTAGTATTTCTGGGATCAGTTCTTATATTAGGGGGGTTAGGAGTAGTTTTACTTACCAATCCAATTTATTCTGCCTTTTCCTTGGGATTGGTTCTTGTTTGTATATCCTTATTCTATATTCTATTGAATTCCTATTTTGTAGCTGCTGCACAGCTCCTTATTTATGTGGGAGCTATAAATGTCTTAATCATATTTGCTGTGATGTTCATGAATGGTTCAGAATATTCCAACAATTCTTATCTTTGGACTGTTGGAGATGGGGTCACTTCGCTGGTTTGTACAAGTATTCTTTTTTCACTAATTACTACTATTCCAGATACGTCATGGTACGGGGTTATTTGGACTACAAAATCAAACCACATTATAGAGCAGGACCTTATAAGTAATGTTCAACAAATCGGGATTCATTTATCAACATATTTTTTTCTTCCATTTGAACTTATTTCTATAATTCTTTTAGTTGCCTTGATAGGTGCAATTACTACGGCCCGTCAATAATAAATACTTTTTATCATTAATAAAATACTTACGGATTAGAAATTCTAACCCCCCCCAAAAAAAAAATGAATTTTTATATTGTTCATATCTAAATAATATTGCAAGGGTTTTCATTCGAACTATTGTCCCAATACCTTGTCCTGTAATTGTTTTATTTTAGCCAATCAAATCGATTGAATTGTTTTGTTGTTCATATTGAAATGAATTGAGATTGATGAGGAGAGGAATCAGTAAATGATGTTCGAACATGTACTTTTTTTGAGTGCATATTTATTTTCTATCGGTATTTATGGATTGATCACAAGTCGAAACATGGTTAGAGCACTTATGTGTCTTGAGCTTATACTAAATTCGGTTAATATTAATCTCGTAACATTTTCTAATTTATTTGATAGTCGCCAATTAAAAGGAGATATTTTCTCGATCTTTGTTATAGCTATTGCAGCTGCTGAAGCAGCTATTGGGCTAGCCATTGTTTCGTCGATCTATCGTAACAGAAAATCTACCCGTATCAATCAATCGAATTTGTTGAATAAATAGTCGTAATGTAATAGTATAGTTAATAAAGTAATAATAAGTAATCATATATGTAATCATATAAATGAAATACATATGATATACATATGATATATTAATTATCATTAATAATATATATATTATTATATTATTTTTTACATTTAAAAATAATAATATATTTTTTTGACTTATACTATAATATTTCATTTATATTATAATTAATATTTTCATTATATAATAATGAATATTTAATTCACCCATTTTTATTAGTTGGACGACTCATATCATCATGTTTGCTGAAACAAAAATCAAAGCCTCTTGGCCCTTTTCTCATGAACAGATCCAGAAGTTGATTGATTCAAAAAAAAATTCTGGTAAACCACCGATTCGTCTGGTGTCTACAATATATGGATTCATTTACTACTGATTTTACCAGATCGAAATTTTTTTATGTTCAAAACTGAAATTTATATATCCAATGTCACATTCAGTAAAGATTTATGATACATGTATAGGGTGTACTCAATGTGTACGAGCCTGCCCCACAGATGTATTGGAAATGATACCTTGGAGCGGATGTAAAGCTAAGCAAATTGCTTCCGCTCCAAGAACTGAGGACTGTGTAGGTTGTAAGAGATGTGAATCTGCTTGTCCAACAGATTTTTTGAGTGTCCGTGTTTATTTATCGAATGAGACAACTCGTAGTATGGCTCTAGCTTATTGATACGTTACAAAAAACGCCACTTGAATCATTTGATTCCTCTTTACCGACAAAAACCCGTGCTCGGAATAAAATAAAATATTTTATTTTATCGAGTACGGGTTTTTCTTTTCTGGTCAAAGTGTATCTTGTCTTTACCACGAGTTATTTTCCTTGGTTAACAATAATTGTTGTTTTGCCGATATTCGCGGGTTCTTCAATTTTCTTTCTCCCGCATAGAGGAAATAAGGTAGTGCGTTGGTATACTATATGTATATGCTTATTTGAACTCCTTCTAACGACCTATGCATTCTGTTATCATTTTCAATTGGATGATCCATTAATCCAATTGGAAGAGGATTATAAATGGATAAATATTTTTGACTTTCACTGGAGACTGGGAATCGATGGACTTTCCATAGGACCCATTTTACTGACAGGATTTATCACTACTTTAGCTACTTTAGCGGCTTGGCCAGTTACTCGAGATTCGCGATTGTTTCATTTCCTGATGTTAGCAATGTACAGCGGTCAAATAGGATCATTTTCTTCTCGAGACCTTTTACTTTTTTTTATGATGTGGGAGTTAGAATTAATTCCTGTTTACTTACTTTTATCCATGTGGGGAGGGAGGAAACGTCTGTACTCGGCTACAAAGTTTATTTTATACACTGCAGGGGGTTCCATTTTTCTCTTAATAGGAGTTCCAGGTATGGGTTTATATGGTTCCAATGAACCAACATTAAATTTGGAAACATTAGCTAATCAATCGTATCCCATGGCATTGGAAATAATATTTTATTTGGGGTTCCTTATTGCTTATGCTGTCAAATTACCAATTATACCCCTACATACATGGTTACCAGATACCCATGGGGAAGCACACTACAGTACATGTATGCTTTTGGCCGGAATCTTATTAAAAATGGGAGCATATGGATTGATTCGGATCAATATGGAATTATTACCCCATGCTCATTCTATATTTTCCCCATGGTTGGTGATAGTGGGAACGATGCAAATAATTTATGCAGCTTCAACCTCTCTTGGTCAACGCAATTTAAAAAAGAGAATAGCTTATTCTTCCGTATCTCACATGGGTTTTACAATTATAGGAATTGGTTCTATAACCAACACAGGACTTAATGGAGCCATTTTACAATTACTCTCTCATGGATTTATTGGTGCTGCACTTTTTTTCCTGGGGGGAACGAGCTGTGATAGAATACGTCTTGTTTATCTTGACGAAATGGGGGGGATATCTGTTCCAATGCCAAAAATGTTTACCATGTTCAGTAGTTTCTCGATGGCTTCTCTTGCATTGCCAGGAATGAGTGGTTTTGTTGCGGAATCATTAGTATTTTTCGGAATAATTACCAGCCAAAAATATCTTTTAATGCCAAAAATACTAATGACTTTTGTAATGGCAATTGGAATTATATTAACTCCTATTTATTCATTATCTATGTCACGCCAGATGTTCTATGGATACAAGCTTTTAAATCTTCCAAACCCTTTTTTTGTAGATTCTGGACCACGAGAACTCTTTGTTTCGATCTGTATCTTTCTACCCGTAATAGCGATTGGTGTTTATCCTGATTTGGTTATTTCCTTATCAGTTGACAAGGTACAAGCTATTCTATCTAATTATTATCATAGATAGTCTTCATGAATAAAACAAAAGGTTATTATATAATATAAATTTTAAATATAATTTTTTTTTATTAAAATTACATTTTTAAATAAAAAAATTATTCGTTGTACAATGTACAAAAAAAGTAAGTGAATTTTCATTGTAATGAGATGTATTGCATCTCGCGTTTTTAAGAACCATTTGACTCCTGGAACAGGAGTCAAATGGTTCTCAAAAACGCGCACAAGCTTTCGTTATCCGTGGGACGATGTTTTTATTTATTTTATTTTTCAGGTAGTTTATTCAATTAGATGTTAATGTGAATGAACCATAACTGTGTAGTCCTATTCCTAATAGATTGACCCCAAAATAGCATACCCAAATTATAAGAAATCCTATAGAAGCCACAATTGCCGAATTCACACCTTGCAAGATTTGGTTTGTTCTAGTATGTGAATAAATCGCGTATATGGTCCAAGTAATAAACGCCCAAGTTTCCTTGGGGTCCCAATTCCAATAGGATCCCCATGCCTCATTAGCCCATACTGCTCCAGAGAGAATGCCTATAGTTAAAAAGGTAAACCCTAGACTAATGACGCGAGAACTCCAATAATCCAATCTTTGCATCAATTGATATTTGTAATAATTTCTAAAAGAAAGAAAAGAAGTGTTTTGTAAAACATTTCTTTTGTCATTCAAGTATTTGATCTCACCAAAGAAAAATGACCTAATTAAAAAATTCTTGCTTTTACCAAAAATCTCGATGTTTTTTCGAAATGTAATGACTATAAGAGCGATTGAAAATAAAGATCCAAATAAAAGAGCTGCATAGCTCAATAACATCATACTTACATGCATCATTAACCATTGAGATTGTAGAGCAGGTACTAATGTTGGAGATTGGTGCATTTCAGTTAAAAGACCCGAAGTGGCAAAGCCCTGGGTAAAAATAGCACTTGGGGCGGTTATTGCACTTAAATCATTCTTATTTTTATCATTTTTAAAATACGGAATCATATGAATAATGGCAAAACCCCACGAAAGGAACATTAATGATTCGTATAAATTACTTAACGGGAAATGTCCCGAATAAATCCAACGAGCGACTAATAATCCCGTTATGGAGAAAAAAGTAGCTATCATCCCCTTTTCCGATGAATCACATAATCCTACGATTTCATGGACTAATAAGGTCATCAAATAAATCATAATTACGATTGAAATAATCGAAAAAGAGATATGAGTTAATATATGTTCTAAAGTCACAAAAATCATAAAAAGAAAGAAGGAGTCCAATTACCAATTAAAGAATTAAAATCAGGAATTGAATACATTATAGGATCCATTTTCATTATGTTCTTTTTAGAGGATGCCGCCACTCGGACTCGAACCGAGATGCTCTAGCACTGCTTCCTAAGAGCAGCGTGTCTACCGATTTCACCATGGCGGCTTGCTTTGAATAATAATAGCCCATTTATCTTGAATCGTCTAGATTTAAGCATTTAATGTACTAATATTATTTGGTATAGGAAACATTAGAATCGATTAAAAAATACTCCCTTAAATCATGATTTTATATTTGTTTGAACATTCAATAATTCTTAGTATCGTGATAGGGTGTCAGTTTTTTTTTTTACAATGAAAACTTTCACATACTATAATAAAAAAAAGGTTCTCTTGTAAGAGTTGGAACGTGATGGTTCTGTTCTCAATCGAAGCATAGAACTAAAGATTGTTCTTTTTTATCTCATTTAATTAAATGAGATAAAAAAAAATGAGATAAAATTTGATGATTCATTTTGAATCCATCAAAACTCAAATCAAATAAATGAAAAAAAAAGAAAATGAATAGGATTTTTTGTGTATCACAATTTAATCACTTAAAGTAAGGAATTTCCATAAATATTTCAATAGCTTGATATACTAAAATTGTATTAATGACTGGATTCCTCGTTGTGTACATAATTTATGATAAGATTTACCAAAGTAAAGCAATTAGGTATTGGGCTCAATATAAAAAAAAAAGGGGGGGTTGCAATCTCTATTGCAATTGTACTGTACTTTTCACAAAAAAAAATGATAAAAAAATTTTTTGTGAAAAGTTAGTCGGTGGGGAAAAAATCACCATCTTACGAATTTTTTATCATATTATAAAAAAAGTGAAACTTTGTCTATAATTACTTCTATAGTTTTTTTTTGAAAAGAAAAACATAGAAAAATAATAATATTCAGAACCATTAGAGTATACAGAAGAATTCTTTTTCTACATACCACAACAGTTAGTTCTAGCTCATATTGAAGAATTAAAAACAAAACATTAGTTAATGCGAATCATTCATCTTAAAAACTTAGAAAAGTTTTAGTTCTTAGAGCTATGTTAATTCATATTAGTCCAAAACTTTATTACTTGTTTGTCGCACAAAAAAACTTTTTGAATGTCCTGTGGACACTGATTTAGATAAAGAAAAAGCCTTTAACGCGGCCAAATATCCTTTTTTCTTCCAAATATTTTTACGAATACGTTTTTTTGAGATAGAAGTACGTTTTTTTGGAACCGCCATTAAAAAAAAAAGAGTTACTCATTTTTATCGTTGTATGTGAAAGACATGTATTGCTCAAAATGAATCGGCCTTTTTATTATCTATACTTATTCCATAGATAAAAATGAAAAAAAAAATGTTTCATAACATACGAATAATTTCTTTGTATTAGATTATAACAATTATAACAAATACAAATTTATAAGAACCAAAATAGAAAAATTCTATATTTATTTAATTTTAAATTTATATATATATATATATATATATTTGTTGTGTGTACATCACATATAGTATTAATTATTACTTTACTAGAAAAGAAAATTTACTTGACTTTGAGAATAATCTTTTCTCATTATATTTTTTTTATGTTATGCTTTTTTTTTAACATATATTTTATGTTTTTTTTTATGTTTTTTTTAGCATCTCTATTACATAATTACATACAATGTTTGAATAAAAAAAAAAATAATGAAAATAAAAGCAAAAAAAAAGATATATTCTTACAAACTCAAAAAATAAATGAATAAGAAGATTAATACATAAGATAAATACAAGAAGAGATAAGACGATATTCGTCCACCCCCTAAATATTTGATTCCTTCACCCATAAAGAAACTAGCAACACCAACGCTATTTGTAATTCCATCAATTATGCATCTATCAAAAAAATGAGTTAGTTTAGCTAATCCTCTTATACTCCTGGTTAAGGTCCTTGTGTAAAAAAAATCTATATAACCACGATTATATGACCAATTGTATATAACATTTACTATTTGATCTAAAAAAATGCCTTTAGGAACTATTTTAACAAATGAATTAATTAAGTCCAAATTTTTTAAAGATGAATAAACAGACCCATAAAAAATGGATGCTATGAATATTCCGAAAAAAGCTATACTTACTGAAGGAATTGCATTTGTCAAAAATTCATACCAATCCACGGAATAGTCCGAATTTGGATGTAAAAGATTTTTCGATGGAGTTAACCATTTTGATAATAGATCAAAATCTATTCCTCCTTGACCGAAAGGAATTCCTATGGATCCAACGAACAAGGTAAATACTACCAATACAAGCAGAGGAAATAGCATAGTATTGTCTGATTCATGGGGATATCTAGAAGTGTATTTTTTTCCAAAACGAGTACTAAAGTTTCGCATCCGATTTATTACATTCCCATCAGCTTGATATGTATTTTTCGAAAAAAAAGGAACCCTTTCATTATTATTCATTGTTGAGAAAAGTAAATTTATGTTAGTCATTTTTGGTGCTTTTTTTCCCCATAAAGATATTGAATAGAATGAACTCTTTTGAGTTCCACTGTAATTTTTTAAATGAACGTGTAAATATCCTTCAAAAGTAAGTAAATATACCCGAAACATATAAAACGCAGTTAACCCTGTTGTAAAACAAGCTATTATTGCAAAAATTGGTGAATACAACCAACTTTCATTAAGAATTTCATCTTTGGACCAAAAACAAGCAAGAGGTGGAATACCGCAAAGAGAAAGTGTACCTAATAAAAAAGTGGTTCTTGTAATTGGAACATATCTTGTTAAACCACCCATAAGAACCATATTTTGACTTTTCTCTGGTGAATATCCAACAATGGGTTCCATTGAATGAATAATGGATCCGGATCCCAAAAACAATAATGCTTTAGAATAGGCATGAGTGATCAAATGAAATAAAGCAGCTCGATAAGAACCTAGACCTAGGGCTAACATAATATAACCTAATTGAGACATTGTAGAATAGGCTAAACTTCTTTTAATGTCTCTTTGAGCAAGAGCCAAAGTGGCTCCTAATAGTAGTGTTATTACACCTATCAAAGAAATGAGATTCATTATGTAAGGTATGCCTGTAAAAAGAGGAAGAAGCCGAGCTACAAGAAAAATTCCCGCGGCTACCATAGTAGCAGCATGTATAAGAGCTGAAATAGGGGTAGGTCCCTCCATGGCATCCGGTAACCATACGTGAAGGGGGAATTGTGCGGATTTCGCAATTGCACCGACGAATAATAGGGAGGCGCACAGAGTAGCAAATAAAGAATTTACCCCATTATTATCGATCAACTTATTAAATGTTTCGAACAAATCCCGAAATTCGAAACTACCTGTTATCCAATAAAAACCTAAGATTCCTAATAATAAACCAAAATCCCCTACACGATTAGTTAAAAAAGCTTTTTGACAAGCACTTGCTGCAATTGGTCGTGTGAACCAAAAACCTATTAATAAATACGAACACATTCCCACCAGTTCCCAAAAAATATGAATTTGTATCAAATTGGAACTAGTAACTAATCCTAACATTGAAGCATTGGAAAAACTCATATAAGCAAAAAATCTCAAATATCCTTGATCATGAGACATATAATTGTCACTATAAATAAGAACCATGATTCCTACAGTAGTGATTAATATTGACATAATAGAAGTAAGCGGATCGATCAAGTATCCGAATTCTAAGGAAAAATCATTATTGATGGTCCAAGACCACAGATATTGATAAATAAAACTTCCATTTATTTGTTGACTAGCCAGGTTGGCCGAAAAAGCCATAGCTATACTTAGTAGTAAAACACTAGGAAAAGCCCACATGCGACGAGTATTTTTTGTTGCTGTCGGAACAAGCAGAAGTCCAAATCCTATTGACATGGTAACAGGGAGTGGAAGGAAAGGTATTATCCATGCATATTGATATGTATGTTCCATAAGAAAACAAATTTGTAATTTTATTTTTATTCTTATTAATTTAATTGTTTCCGATTCACCAACTCTTATTTTCTTTAGCTTTTAGAAGGAACAAGAATAAAAGAAATTAATAAAAAAAAGATAGGAAAAAACTCAAATATTCAAATTATTAATTAGTCTGATTTTTCCCATATATTTTTGAATAATTCAAAAAGTTCCAATTTGTTTGATCAAATGATATGACCAAATGACTAGGTGAAATTGATTACCTAGTTTTAAACTAAATTAAATTTGTAAAAAATATACAGGATATGATATTTAAAATTATTCAAATATTCTGATGATTTAAAACCATACCATATAGTATAGTAAAGAAAAAGAGTTCTACAAAAAAACAGTACTTGGTTCGAATATGGATCCGGTATACCCTAATAATCGGACTCAATAAAAAAAGAGACCTAATTATTCTAGTTGGAATATTTGGAGCAATTACCTAATTCATTGTAGAATTGATTGATTGAATTTAAATAGAGAAGACTTATACTTATCGTAAATCCTACGATACCTCATTTCTTACTTGGCATAAATTACTTGGCATAGAACTGAAATTGAATACTTGAAATTCGACAGATCCCTTGTTTTCTTCTTTTTCTTCTTGTGGACTAACTGAGATAAATGTATTTTTAACCATAAAAGAATTCTCTTATATTATATTTTCTTTTTTTATTATTTACTGATCAGGAAAAATAATAATGCCAGTCATTTTTTTTAATCCAAAAGTTGTGATTTAGTTTTATACTACTTTTTCTATCCAAATCCAATTTTGTATTTTTGGATTGTTATTTATTAATTCGATTTGGATAGAAAGGTATAATACATTTCTATTCTATATTTATGCACTCACCAAGGAGAATGATTCATTTGTATTGTACCTAAGAAGATTTTGCTGATTCATTTCTATATTCAGTTGATAAGACATTAAATTCAGTATCATGTATCATAATGTAACACAACATATGTGTACATCTTTCGGCTTTCATATACCAAATAGCGCGCGCGCCATATTATATATTTATATATTTATTATAGAGTAAATATACCCTAATTAATTCTAAATTGTGGATACATCTGTATCCTTGACATACTGAAACGACTGCCATTATTGGTATCAAACCAATATCGATTCATACAAGCTAAATCCTCTAATCGATAATTGGGCCAAAGAAACAATTTGAATTTAATTAAATGATTTATATCAGTATTAATATGCTTGTCCTCATTCAAAAACTGTCCACAGTTCCTTACGTTATTTTCATTGTAAAATGTTGGATTTCCATCCACATCCGCAACACCCCCCCCCCAGGAATTGAAACAAATTCGAATTCTCAACTCTCTGCGACGTCTAGTAGATAGAATATTTTCAGGAACAAGGAAATCATAATTGTTTTTGTTTCCATTCACAAGCATACTGCTATGTTGTGCAATGGATTTATCAAAACGATTCTTCTCAACAACATATTTGTTTTTTATGCATCTTCTATTAGTTTGTTGCTTACTCTTATCAACCAATGAAACCCTTATGGTTTGATATATAATAAATTGTTCATTCCATTTTATAGATAGACGAACCGGTTCAATAATAAATATTCCCTCTTTTATCAATTCTGTAAGACCCCTCTGCATGAACATTACATCTATACGCATCTCACCTCTTTGAATCGAGGATATAGCAATTTTCCTTGGATTTATCAGTCTGAGTAGGAGACAATATACCTTGATATTATTGAGCATTTTTTGATTCAAGGGATCATCCCATCTTAATTGAAAAAGGAAATATTTTTTCAGGAATAAATCCAGTTCTGCTTCCTTGTCACTCTTGAATTGTTTTTTCTTTCTACGTTTTTTAATGTCTGATCCTGTGTCATTTTTTTCAACATCTTTTTTTTTCTTTTGGTTTTGTGTATCTAATCCAAGATCTGCTTGACCCAGCTGTTGTTTTTTTTTTTGTCGGTTCCGATCCTCTAATTCAAGATATTCTTTTTTATTAGATGGTAGATGAAGATCCTTTTTTTGATTTCCCTTGATGTTTTTATTTTGACTACTATTTTCATTTCTATGAAAATTTAAAAGAAGAAATTTGATAGGTATGGTCCATGGTTTAATCTTATATGCATTATAAAGTAGCCCCAATTCTGGTTCTGGTAAGAACCGAGATTCAAGATTTGATATGGTACGATATAGCCTTTTTTGATTCATTCCCATCCAATCAAAAAGTTTTTGATTATTATTATTATTAGATGGTTTTCTTTTTTGATAAATCGCGAGAGAATAAATATCTTTACTATAATATTTTTTATAATTATTAGTTCTAGCTTTAGTATTTTGATTAATCTTGGTACCAATATGCATATTGGTCCAGGTATCAATATCGCTATTTTTCCTAAGAAAAAAATGGAGAATTATACAATCAAAATATTTTCTATCAAAGCATTTTTCCCTATAAATAGATTCTTCTGCTAGATAATCACTAATATTTATATCTACTCGTACATAAAATGATTCGGGTTTACGTGTTTTCTGTGTATTGAAATTATGTGACATTTTTTGGTCTTTGTTTACTTGTAATGGCGATTTATAAATATATGAGTCCCCCCTATCCTCATAATTCATATATTTATGTGATAAAAAAGAATATCTGTAGTTTTTTTTTAATTTTTCTTTTTTACTCGTCAATGAATCTACTCCATAATCATTTTGTTTCACATAATTAATTAAAATTAATGGGTCTTTTTCTTTTTTATATGAATCCAAGATTTTTGAGTCTTTTTTTTGAATTGTACGGCATTGATTGACTCTATTTCGCCATTTTTGCGGTACTAATAGAGACCATTTAGTCTGAGATAAATTGTATTGATAATGACCCTTTAACCAGTTTTTCCATTCATTCATTCCAGACTTTTGCATTTTCTTATGCTTTGATTTGGAATCAAATATTCCTCGTGTTACACAAAAATCCTTTATTCTATCTTTAAGAAAAAGAGAAGTTCCGTGATATTGAAGTACAGATTTCAAGTAATACTTATTATTAACGTGGGTTTGTGATAATGTGTAAAATACATATGCTTGGGACAAAGAAGATAAGTCACAATAAATATTGAAATTATTATTACTAATATTATTACTAATATTAGTATTATAAAGCGACTTTTTCATAGTCGAAATGAAGTCAATTGTGTTTTTATTTGTTTGATCAATATCAATTCCTTCTTGATTTGTTTCATCATTGTAAATGGATTTATTGATCATTTTTTTTGTTGCTTCAAGGAAAAGTTGTGCATTGATCCTGGGAATGTTAATGGTACATAGAAAGATATCGATGTATATTCTTTCAATGAAAGATTTTAGAAAGTAGTGTAATTTACGTATTAATCGGGTACTTTTTCTTTTGAATCTTTGCCAAATATGTTTCCGCACTTCCGATTTTTTATCATAACAATTTATCTTGTTAGGGCTAATAGTTATATCTGGAGTTAGAACTCTTTTTTTCTTGTCTTTTGTGCTTTGTTCTATTTGATTCCTGATTGTGGTTGTCCTATCAGCAAGATCCTTTATTTTTTTTTCTATGAGTGAATAATTTGTCCAATTCATGGATGGAATTCGAATGGTTGATTCGTGAGTAATCTTATTATTGATTGTCGAATCTTTTCCATTTTCACTCGATTCATCTATTTTTACTTTTCCGAATTCAAAGAAGAAAATTGGGTTTATTTTTTTAAGTTCTTTCATTAGTCGTTTTATAACTAGAACTAGTTTGGTAACCCATCCTGTTTTTTCTTTTGAGATCTTTAAAAACCCTTTGATTTTTTTTTTAGAAAATCTTAGAACTAGAAAAAAGATCTTTTCCACTTTTCTAAATTTTTTTTTGACTTCTTTCAAAAAAGGTTTAAAAAAGGAAGAGCGTTTTATAGGAGAACCAAAGAGAAGGTCAGTTTCCTTTCCCCAGATTGTTAAAAAACAAAAATTGTCTTTTTTTCCTTTTTTTTTTTTCACTGTATCTCCATGCTGAGATCGTACCTTAGATTTTCGCCAAGGTTTCAGACGGAAAGGAAATAAAATTTTTATCTGAATACCATCTCTTAACCAATCCTTTGGAAATTCTGTTTCTGATAATTGAACACCATTATAGGTGCATTTAATATGCATTTCTCTATTCCAATCCTTTAAATCCTCGTACCACTCTGGGAATTGCAATAATAACATACGTCCAATATTTTTAGCTATTATCAGTGAAGGCAATACAATGTATTTTCTAAGAATCGATTGGGTTACTAACATCGAACCCCTTATTATTTGAGCAACTATAATGGTATCCCAAGTTTCTGATATTGCTATACGTTCATCTTCCTCTTTTTTTTCCTTGTTTTTTTTCTCCCTTTCCTTTTCCTCCTCAGAATCAGAAATTTGGAATTCCGATTCTCTACCCACCCAACTCCTAAAAACGAGGTTCATCATTTCGTAGATATCAAAAGAGAAAAAAAAAGTTTTTTCTATTTGATCCAAAAAAAGTGGCGAATGTACATTTGCTTGAAACATTTCCCAAGTCACTGTTTTACGTCTTTGAGCACGTATGGATCCTTTGATTAGAGACCGGCGAAAATCCGATTGTTGCGAGTAACGTATCAAAGCCACCTCGTCTCCATCTTGATCACTATTACTAGTACTACTAATAGGATCGGTATCCTGATCCCTATCAGTATAAATTACGACACGTTTGGCTTTTCTTGAACGAATTCCATGATCTTTCGTTGACTCTTTTTCATTTTCTTCCTCTTCCTCTTCCTCTTCCTCTTCCTCTTCCTCTTCCTCTTCCTCTTCCTCTTCTAAAGCATCGGTTAGTTTGTATGACCATCGAGGAACCTTTTTTCCGATTTCTTCTATTCCAGGAAATTGATTATTTTTATTTCGAATTGTTTGATCATTTTGCTCAGCTGTAACTACATCGAATACCAATTTCAAACATTTTGCTTGATTTTCTGAATCAATTCTTCTTTGTTCCGCCAATAAATAAATTTTATTCAAATTAAAGCTGGGTGGGGATTCCAAAGATACTTCACCAATTGAGGTTAAGGAATGACCAATATATGTCGATAATGATTCTCCATCAAACCTATTCTTATTCTTTTGATGTTCAAATTCTTGGTTTTTTGAATCATTCGGAAGTAGACCATGAATATTATTTATCCAAACTATTTCTATGGGCTCCCCTGTATCTGTAGAAGTGATTAAATTATCACTAGAAGTGCTTAAATTATCCCTGATTGAACGTGAATATAATTTTTTTATTTTTACGCGATATGGTCCGTTCAAAAAAGGATCGTACATTTTTGGTAAATATTCTTCTTCATTTTCATCATTGCATAATCTGATTCTTTTTTCAAGCACATCTAGAACAAGAGATCCCGCTTGTTTTTCTAGAGTTTTTATTCGATTTATCAATTCATTGCTCAAGTTATGCTTTTTTTGTTCATTGGTATAAACCCAATGATTATAGAGGTCCTCGTGGGATAGTTTTTCTATCGTGTACAAAGACATCTTTCGTTCTATCATTTCTGAAAAAGTCGATAAACTAGGTGGATATGTAAAAGATATTCTTTGTTTTCCATCACTTGGACATGTATAAAAAAAATATTGTGACATTTCATCCCGTACAGCATTTTCAAATTGATCATTTTGTATATAGCGAAATGGACGATTCCATCGTTTATAATCGAAAAGAAAAGTGACAAGCGGTTTTTCAAACCATAAAATTTCTTTATCTTTTTTACTTTCTAATTCCAAAAGTTCTTGATCTTTATACCTATCAAGATAAGAATTTTCATAAACGGGACTATCTTTATAGGATGTTTCTTTAAAGTGAAAGTGGAGTTCATCATTTGTTTTTTCTTTGGTGGATTCCTCTTGTTTCTGTTTAGTTTCCTTCGTTTCATAAGTTGTTTCTACATCGGTTTCTTCCTCACTTTCCGCCTTTTCTTCCGTTGCTGGGGTTTCTTTCAATTTCTTAGTGACAATAGGCAGTGGCATTCTGCCTAAATAGCAGACACAGGTGATAAATAAGAGAATACTAAAGATTCGAGTCGTATAATTTCTCAAGTCTGACACAAAGTACTTATTAGACCGAATAGAATCATTTTGCCGTATCCATAATAATACCAATCCAACCCATTTGATGAATAAAATGTGACCAATTAACCAACCAGCAAAACTACTTGTTACAAATAACATCTTGTTGTTGTTGTTGCATCGAAACATATAAATGTTGACTAATCTGGATAAGGTTGAACTTGGCAAAAAGAAATGGTTGAATAATTGAAAAATGAGATTATTCAGGAATACACATTGAATGCTGAGATTACGCATTGAATTTCTGGTAGTAGATCCATAATCAAAAACGTTTTTGTGATTGTTCCAGAAGAAATGAAACAAAAGATACGGTAGAACTAGGACAGTTATTGTATGAGGTCTACCCAATGCTAGATGCAGAGGCGCATAATAGATCGATATGAACATCATGAGCTGTCCCGTAATAAAACCAGTTGTTGCTGATATATCCTTCTCGGTTCCTTCTTCCATAACCCGATCTCGGAGAAGGAAGAGATAAGAGGGCCCTATGGAGAATGTGGTCAGAAATCCATAATAGAGTCCGACCACAACGACCGAATTTATTATCTTCATGCATAAGGATAATAGATTACCTAGTAGAAA